CGTGCTTTAATAATGCACTTGCTTCGTCCTCGATTGGATTGGCTTTTGAAGCCACTAAAATTATTAATACTAAAAATGACTACAGTGAAGTTGTTTTTAATACTAAAAATGACTACAATGAAGTTGTTTTTAATACTAAAAATGACTACAGTGAAGTTGTTTTTAATACTTAAAATGACTACATTAATAATCAAGTTGTTTTTCATACTATATCAAAATAACTTAATAGTTGATAACTTAATCCTTTATACCAGTCAATTAGAGTTGGTACTAACTTTTCATAACATAAAAAACAAAAAGAACAGCTTCGAGGTGTTTTTTATGTTTTTTATCGTGATACTCCTGATACTCCTTGATAACAGAAAAAGATAAAAAGAATAAAAAATGAAGTTGATAAAAAAGTTAGTGTTACTGCTTTTAAGTAAAGATAAAAAGTATAGTAGTAGAATTACTATACTTTTTATCTTTACTTAAAAGCAGTATTCATTCATGAATAATAAAGGAATTAGTCAAATAACCCTTTCCAAAAAACCCCAACCATTTGCATTGCAAACAAAGCATTATTATTATTATAGACTCAAAAAGATTATACCACAACCATTTCCAAACAAAGTATTATATACTCAATAAGGATTACTCATGAGTAAGAAATTAAAAAGTATTCCTGAAAGGTATTACCCATAAATACAGGATTTGCTATTTTAGGTTTTTAATTGTCTTTTAGTTGTTCTTTACTTTAATTGTCTTACCAACCTGATTTTATAGAATCTAAAAAATTCATAATTATCCGGTTAGGATTGATCTAAACCAGCTCATTATATATATATGACTCACCATGCCAACAATAAAACAACTTATTAGAAACACAAGACAGCCAATCCGAAATGTAACAAAATCTCCCGCTCTTCGGGGATGCCCTCAGCGCCGAGGAACATGTACTAGGGTGTATGTGCGACTCGTTTAAATCATAGACTAAAAAAAAAATCGAGTCTATTAATAAGAATTATATATAGAATTCTATTGTGTATAAAATTTATGGTTTCGATTGGTGCAAACCGAATCACCTTAATTTGTAATTTAAGATGAAAAATACTTTCCCATTGGTAACAAATAGTTATCCATTAAGCGGGAAAAATCCAATTTTAAATAAAAAATTATGCCCTAAATTTTGCAATAACGGACTAAGAGGGTCAACTACCCAGCTAATCTTCATACTTAAATACCGTTACTGTATAGCTAGATTTTGTTGTGAAAGACCTATTACTAGATATTTCATGGGTAGAGCCCATAAGTGTGAACTGTACAAGTTCACAATAACATTGATTGAATGAGGATTCAATGAAAGAAGGGGCTCCGGTGTATAGAGAGGACCTCACCGTTTAACAAGTAATCATAGAAACGATGGAACCCACCATTTCTTTGTCTATTTCTATTAAATTAACTATGCTTTTTTGAATACCTAGTATCAATAGAATTTCTTATTAAGAGGTTAAATACTTAGAAAAAAAATAAAAAAATCGTGGTTGGGAAGGTTATAGCAGCAAAAGCCATTGGAATTTTTATTTTATACATTGGAAGAATCCATTTTGTTATTAATAGACTAGGAAGGAGAAAAGAATAACTGAAAGAAAAAAAGAAAATAGTTATTCATCCAAGTCTCATTTATTCAATGACCAGAGTTAAACGAGGATCTATCGCTGGAAAACGGAGGACAAAAATGCGTTTATTTACATCAAACTTTCGCGGAGCTCATTCAAAACTTACTCGAACTATTTTGCAACAGAAAATAAAAGCTTTTGTTTCGGCTGATCGGGATAGAGATAGGAAAAAAAGGGATTTTCGCAGTTTGTGGATCAGTCGAATAAACGCAATAATTGCCCAAAATATAAAAAATGTATACTGTATTTATAGTAAATTAATGTATAATCTGTACAAGAGTCAATTGCTTCTTAATCGTAAAATAGTTGCACAAATAGCTATATTAAAAGGGAATTGTCTTTTTATGATTGCCAAGGAAATCATAAAAAATAAAAATTCCCCGGAGACTCAACTCCGGGAAGGTGGTAGAATAAAAGAGATTTGTATGATAAAATAGAATTCATATGACAAAGTTATCAAAATAAATAAACAACCACGCTCAAAAAAATTATTCTTCTTCACCTATTATCTTTTTTCTTACAACGCAAGATCCTCAATAGGATTGTCGTATTTTTCGAAAAAAAAATATCAATCCGCATTGAATTTGAGTTTCGATTCAAAATGAAATTGACTTAATTGACTTGACGAATAACTCTATTTTTTTTTTTTTTAGAACAGTATTAGCAGTTCTAGCGATCGACTCGCTTTTTTCATATTTTTTTTTTTTTTTTAAAACAGTATTAGCAGTTCTAGCGATCGACTCTCTTTTTTCATATTTTTTTTTTTCATTATTAACAAAAGAGAACGACTTAACCGAATTAACAAAAGGTAACAAAGATAAAATACGAGCTTGTTTTATAGCAATCGTAATTAATCGTTGTTGTTTTAAGGTTGATCTATTCACGCGTCTAGATAATATTTTTCCTTGTTTACTAATAAGTCGAAAAAGTAAACTCATGTTTTTATAATCAATTCGATCCCCCGATTGGATTGGGGACAAACTCCTACGAAAAGATTGCTTAGATTTAAGAAAGAGTAGCTTAGATTTATCCATGGTTTGTTTATTCCTATACCGAATACCGAAAATCCCATTTCTTATAAAAAAAGGATTTGTTTGATTTATATTCTTATTTTTTTTTTAATATATATTTATATTTGTTATATAAGGAAATAGATACTATTTATAGATTGTTATATATATAATCTAATTTATAGAATTTACCTCCTAAGGGTGACACACAAGCAATCTATTTTCTCTATTTCTTTATCTCGACGTGAATCGTATGTTTGCAACAAAAGGGACAGAATTTTCTCAATTCCAATCGACTAGGTGTATTGTGTCGATTCTTTTGAGTAATATATCTAGAAATACCCCTAGATTCCTTATGAACACTCTTTTTATCACAACTGTTACATTCCAAAATAACAGTTATTCGTATATCTTTACCCTTGGCCATGAACCTCCTTTGGTTTTTTTTTGATTCACTTAAATCTTCTATTTTAAGATTCGAAGCGAAGAAGAAAAAAGGAACGAAAAAAGTATAAGTTGATAATTCAAAATCAAATTATGAAAGATTTTGTTCCAATTCATTTTATATAGTACAGTAATAATTCAGTAATACAATGATTTAGAACTATCTTTCGAATCACAGTCCAGTATTTCATTTTTCATTTAAATATCTTGTATGATATTATTGACCCGCCCAAGTATTCTATTACAATTCCATTTCTGGTCTCACCCTATTATTAAATTAATAGGAATGGAATTGAATTAATACTTCAATTCCATTGAAACCTGTTCTAGTCTAATTAGAACAAAAAAACGAACGAAGAGGGATTTAATCACAGATATTTTATTGGATCTCTAATCTTTGTCACCCCTTCCCGTGCCAATAACTAGAATCAAAAAAAGGGGAATGTCAATGCATCCGGGAATAAACGATTGATTTCTATCAAGAGACCTGCTAGAACCGCGAACCATAGAGTACTTGCCACTGGTGCCACAGAGAGATATGTTTTTAGATCTCGCATTTCAAATCCTCCTTCGTTTTTTTCTTGTAATTTGTAATACATAATAATACAGAATTACATATAGGAATATGATAGGGATATGATAGGGATATGATCCAATCTTTTTTTTTTTTTTTATAATAATAACACATAGAGTATTCTTTTTCTATTCTTAATTTTATTCAAATAATTATATTAGAATAATATTCTATTCTATATCTATATTTTTTTTTTTTGAAATTTTGAATTCTATTATAAAGAATATTTTCAATTATTTTATATTTTAATTCTATTATATATATATTATTATTATACTCTTGATATTGTTAATATTTATATTATATAGCCTATCTATTCTCTGTTTTTAATTAAATTTAATAGAATTAAATTATTCGATAAGAATATTCGTATGGATATCTTATTTATACGATATAATAAAGTAAAAAAAAAAAATGACAGGATATATTCTATATATATATAATGGAAAATGTGGAAAACAAGACAAAAAGTCTTTATAATGACAATGGAAACCAATGTAAAGGGATGTAGCGCAGCTTGGTAGCGCGTTTGTTTTGGGTACAAAATGTCACAGGTTCAAATCCTGTCATCCCTATCCCTAACTAGTAGTGATCGTATCAGCAGTAACAATAGATCAATTGCGGCCGATTCAAATTGATACATACTCAATATGGAGAACTATTCATATTGAGTATGTATGCAGGCAAGATCTATTGCCATCACAAAAAATTATTTATGAAAAGAAAGCGCTCTTAGTTCAGTTCGGTAGAACGCGGGTCTCCAAAACCCGATGTCGTAGGTTCAAATCCTACAGAGCGTGATTCCGCCCCATTCTTCTTAGATTGAGAATGACACTTAAATATTAAATAATGGGATAACAGTCTAATCAAAAGTTTTAATTTGATCTACTGTAAATTACTATTAAAAGAGGGAGGTCAATAAACAAGAGAGATGTTACTTAAATCAAATATCCAACTGATCACCACGTCGGTATTGTAAATATGCCGTTACAAATAATCCAGCCAAAGTAATAGGAATTAGACCTAACACGATTCCAAATAGAGAAACTTCAATCATTTGAGTTTGGTTGAAAGGAAAAAAAGTGGGGGTAATATCTATCCTTAAATAGGAATCTGTATTGACCGTGAATCTCAATGAACAAGAATTGGCAATTGACATGATAAGGAACTATAGAATATCTCAAAAATTCCAAAATTTAAAATTCATATCAAAACTTCAAATCAAATAAGTCGTATCTTATTCAGACTAATAAAAAGACCGGCAGTTATTGTTAAAACTGCTAGTAGAAAACCGAAATAACTGGTTATAGTGGG